AGGTCACGTGACCTACAGCTCAGCTCGGCCTTCGCTTTTTGAGACTTCCTCTACCCACATCTCCATGTGCCCGCAGCACTTCCATATGGAGAAAGATAGGCTTACCATGTTCCATCAATAGCACCTAACCTATGCCGATTTTGGCGGACTGTGCTCCACCCCGGTGAACTCATGCGGTTCCGACGTGCCCAGAGGCCAGAGGCGAATCCGTTCACGGTCCGTAGGACCAACACCATTCGAAGGTGGGTGGCCCGCCCCGCCTAGAACAGTCATTTTTGACTGGGCTTAAACACATTCGCTCACTTACGCTGTCCCCCCTCAGCTCACCCTAGCCCCGGGCCTTTTGCTCTTCTAACGTAAGCTCCAAGGCTTCACACCAAGTCTTCACTGACAGAATATGCATGCTTAAGTAGGGTCAGGCAGAACCGTTGTTGCCTGATGGGAACTCCCCCCATATTGCTATAAATGTCTTCATGTCGCACGACCTCTTAACATTACACCACTGAATCCCCAATCCTTTGCTTGCTGTGCAGTGACAGTACCAATATCCACTAATCGTTGTTTCCAGATACGGTTGCCGGTTGACATCTCTTCTAATTCGTCGATACGAGAAGCAAATTGTTGTGTGAAGGAATCAATATCTCGACATAAGCCAAGAGGCAGATCTTGTGCCACTCCACCTGGTCGTATGAAACTGGCATGCATCCTGGCTCCCGAGACTCTTTCATAGAATTCCAACAATTTCTCCCGCTCCTCAAAAGCCCACAGGGACGGAGTTGATGCTCCCACATCCATAGCATGAGTAGTTAAAGCAAGTGAATGATTTGAAATTCGAGTTATTTCACGGAATAACACTCGTATATATTGAGCTCGTAATGGTACCTCGCAATTCAAAAGTCTCTCTACGGCTGAAGAATGAGCGTGTTCTTGGGCCATCGTAGAAACATAGATAGGGTCGACGACGGAACGAAGAACTCACCCTAGATACAGCTTTTTCGTACACGTTCACTTGCATCACATACACAAGTGCTCTCTGAACCGTGCAATAAGGTCACCCATAACACGGCTCTCCCACTTGAGTTACCTTAGCCCCAGGCAGGCCATGCTATTCAATGATATTGGAAAAATGGCAGCGTAACGTAACAACTAGTATTGAAAGCTGGTCGCCTTTTGAGGGAGGGAAAGCCTTTCAATAGGAGCCCTACTTCCCTCTTTGCGACCTCATCACTTCAAAGCGCAAACCAATTTCTTTCTTAGTCACCGGGCGGAGCGCACCTTTGGTACTTTGCTTATAGCTTTTTTAGGTTATGCAATAGACGGGAGGCTTAGCTCTGGATCCCCCCTGCTTGCAGAAATGAATGGATCAGAAGGGGGGGCTGGCTTCTATTTCCGGGCCGGGCGGGAGGTGAAGGCCATAAGATAAGATTGCCCTCCCGGTAAGGAAGAGAGGAAAAGGGTGCTGTCATCTATCTCGACCAGTTTCCCGAGGCGTTGAAAATCCAGACCGGCTCAGAGAATCACTGGCGCTATTTAGCCCTTCGTTTCGCCATTCGAAGTACTACCTCTGCCTTCCCTTTTTGTAAAATACCCAGGCGCCCTCCTTTCCAATCACTAAGAAAAAAAAAGACCAATCAAAGCCCTATCTAAGTAAAGCTTCGTCTGTTATTTTTCCGGCCCCAGGGGAGTTTACTCAACCCATTCCCCAGTCTTCCGCACTGCTCAAGTCAGTGTGCGACTCCGTATGAGGACCTCCTTCCCTTCTGCCCACTCTCCGTTCACACGGTTCTCAAAGCAGAGGAGGAAGGGTGGGCAGCAGGTACCACGAGCCCTCTGTCCCACACATCTATCCAGAAGCAAGTGTAGTTCACCGGTTCCACCGAATGCTCCTATCTCTCGGCAAAGATCGTGTGAGTGTGCAGTTATGCTTCGGATGCTTCGCCATAGAATAGATCGACCCAGTTCCCGTTCTTTTCCGGTGCACTCGCTTTATATCTCCGACACACAAGGAAGGACGCGGTGGGAAGGAAGCAGCCCTAGCCTCTGTCCGGCCGATCATTCCGCTGGCATCTTGCATTCACGCCTCCTTTTGACTGCCGCTCGGGGATGGAGTTGTAGATACGTGAGTCTTAGCGGATCGTTGGCTCCACCTGTTATCTCCTTCTACGACATGCTGTTGTCGTCGCCATCTTCCATATGTAACTTAGTCATCTCTGCCTCGCTGCGGGTCAGCACCTCCGAAAGAAACGGAGGACTTCATTCAGTAACTCCGCGATCGCCCTCTAAACGATCAGAATAAGGTAAAGCTTGAAGATAAGTTTTGTACTCTATTAATTTCTCAGTCCCTCTAGTCGGGTGGGCGCCGGCCGGTCTTTCGACCAGATCCCCCTAAAAACCGTACGTGCGGGTCTCCCCGCATGCGGCTCACGCCATTCGAGGTGGCCCAGCCCAGCATTCATTCGCAAATCCTGTAGTGAAATTGAGACTGCTCGACCTCGGAAGCTAATTCGCGTGTAGGCAGCGCTGTCTGTCGTACCGTTGACTCTATCTATTCATTGAATTCACTTTCATTCATTTTTTTTTATAGGCTCGCTCCCTCTTTTTCCAAGAATTAATGCACTTCCCCTTGACTTCAGAGGGCCTTCTCTAATAGGGGAAAAGCCTTCCATTTCCGTCAAATGACCCGGCCCCCCCTGGCTCTTCCACCGTCCAGGCTCCCTTTCCTACCTATGCTATGCTCCCCCGGCACAGGCCTACCACGCTTCGCGCCTGCGGCGTTTTCGCCGGACGGTCTTTGCCAGTAGTGCCATCCTCCCCGCTGGCTGTATGGGCGGGTTGTCCCTCGCTGCTGCGTTCTGTTAGGCTATGGATTACAGGAACAAATGTAGTTGAATGAGACAGCAGGCGGGTTACACGTTCCGCTGTGCCGAGATGTGAGGTGCAGGTGGTGATGATCACCCCGGGGTATGCGCTAGCGCCCTTGACAGGCACTCCAGGACCCGCCAACGCTCATGAAAACCCGGGTCGGTCGGTCCTCCATTCATCTGACCGGAGGTGTGGATAACGAGGCCACCTTCACAACCTTCTCCCTTCTGTCCTTATGTTGTAGTAAGGTAGGGCGGTTCGCTTGAGTTGCTCAACCGCCCCTTAGCCCGGTGCTCATGACGCGCTACGGGACCTCCACCGTGCCGGGGGACCAAGCAGGGCATAGCTAGCGGCATAGGAGCCGACTCGGCGTCAGCGGCTTCGTGCCGCACTGGAGTAATCCAATATGTGGTTCCGCACGTTCCACCACTTCTCCGTTCATTTCCAATACTGATCGTGAAACACCATGAGCAGCAGGATGTTGAGGTCCGAAATTCGAAGTGAAATTTTTGATTTGCCCGTTCCTAGTCGTCATGGGAAAAAAGGAAGAAAGAAGAAAGAGATTATTCCCTGAGAGCTTGTCCAGTACTACCAGTACCAGAAATGCATCTCCTTCGACCTTAGCGATAGCTCTACCTGGCGTGCCGCCTTCCACCCATCTCAGCCACTACTTCATACTAAAAAACATAGTTGATTAGATCGAGCAAATTCAGCAGCTCCTCGCATCCCCAACTATGAGTGCCACATAACAGCACATCATAGTAGGCATCCGTCAGAAATCCGTGCTGAATAGCTTCATCCCCAAACATTGTCCGAACAAGGTCAGGCATGGTCCATTCCGGGGGTAATACCTTCCCGGCTTCATGCACACACCTGTTGTATTCATTACAAATTTGATGAAATAAGGGGGCTAAGTCAGGTGCAGCACTTTGCGCGTCGGACAAAGTTGAAGAACTAGTGGAAGAAGCGGAAGAATGGAAGGAAGGCAAATCAGTATCCATGATAAAATCCATATCACTAAGCGTTGGATGACCATATAGTACGAGTTTAGTTTGCATTCTGAGATTGATTGGATTATCGCTCCGCTCGTCCCTGGCACTCCTTGCTCGCGGAGCGGCATACCGAAAAAAAGAGTGTTTGGAACACCCGAAAGCCCTTTATCGGATTCGAACCGATAACTTAAGCCTCTTTATTAAGGGCGGGAGCTTTACTCTTATTTTGGGCGTGCTAAGTTTATTTAAGTCATTTTTGCGGTTCACTTAACATTTTCTATATATCTCTGTCTTGATTATCAGCTGCATGCTGTCGGCGTTATATCCACTCCACACTGACAAAGCGAGATTCCCGTGAGATCACCATCGGCTTGTTGAAATCGAGAAAGGTCACTCCGTCAAGCTTTTTTCTTATATACGATACCCTTTGCCATGGCCCTTTCTTTCTAGTATATATATCTACGTCATTCTTTTGAAGTGAAGCAGATGGACACAACAAGTTCACTAAAAGAGCAGTTAGGCCTTTCCATAAGCCTCTACTCAAGCACTCGACTCGAGGAAGAAAGCTGACAGACGTAATAAAATTGAAGCAGGTGCGCTAACCGCCACTTCTTAGTTCCATACTCTCAAAGATGGAGTGAAGCTTGCATTCAAAGCTCTTTCTTTTTCTTTCCATCGACCATCCCCTTCTCCTAACATGGCGAATAAACTGATTAGTAAATCAGCTTTCTTACTTCTACTACGATAATACGAATAGTAAGAATGAAAGTCTCATCCGATTTCTTTCTTTTTTATACAATTTGAATGAATGAGATTCCATGGGGTTGTAGGAAATCGATTGCCGGGTCGTGTTCGTGAACCTATAAAGAACTTTTTTATTGCCCTCGGAAATTACTGAAAGACTGGCCCCCCACAGAAAAAGGGTCTCTGCTTAAAGGAAATAAGTCTTTGGGCGTACTTTTTGACGAGGCTCTTCAAGACCTTCTTTCTATTCTATAGAAGTGCCAATAGCCAATAATATAAAATCTTACTATTAAAATAGAGGGTAGTCTAGCGTGTAGTTTCAAAGAATGAAATTAAGAGAATCAGCGATCTATGCCTTACTCAACCACCTCTTTAAGGTCTTCAGTAGTTAGGGGGCGCAGAGCCACTGTTATCTCCTCTTAGCGAGTCTGGTACCCACTCCTCTTCTCTTATTGGCTGGGGATGTACACAGCAGTCGATTCGGTAATAGGAAAAGCAAGACCTTTCTGAGCAGCTTTCACTCTCATAGCAAAGAAAGAAGCAAAGCAATGCTTATCATACGTCAAACGTTAGAGAAGGAAAGGAGCTGGTCAGTATAGGGCATCAGTAGCTTCAACTAAAGAATCAGTCGAAACGGACACTGAAGCTAAATCCGCAACAGAGCGAGTAGCCAGGTGTGAGTGTTATGGATCTAGCCCTTTACGAGCAGCAGAGCTAGACAAGCAAGCAAGAAGGCTCTTTTCAGCCTTTCCGATTTCTTTTATTCTAAAATACGCTATTTCTTGATCCATTTCTTTTCAATGATAAGCAATTCAATTCTTTCCACGCTCGGTTCAAACTCAAACCAACAAGACGGGCAATCCTCTCGTAGACTGAGCACTATTAGCTGTATATCATTCTGTAAATACCGTAAATTATTGTATTATTATATACAATATCCATATCAGATCTCCTAGGGCACAAAGCCCATCTTGCTCTCCAATTCTACAAGCACTAACCCAATCTCACTGAATGAAGTTTCACATCTTTCGTCTCAACTTGTCGGACCGCTCCGGGTGGGGAAGGAAGATGAGGGTGAACTTCAATGGAGAAAGAAAGCACTCGATGAGAAGTTCTATACCGGGACAAAGAAGATGATCACCAGCAGAGATAGGAATTCGAACCTTAGAGCATCCCTACTGTGAGAGAGGTCGAGGCATACTATCTAAGCGACTCTCCTACCAATCTGCTAGAAGACTGACTATTCTACTACTGGAGCACTTCCCGCCGATGAAACAACGGGAATTCTGGACTTAGACTCAAGTGCAGTTCGCAACTCTAACTATTGGACTAATTGAACTCTTCTTCTTCTATGGAATTTCTATTAAAAAAGGATTTGTTGAGAAGTATTCGTTGAGCAATTGCATCACCCATTGAAAGTTAGAAAAGAAGTAGCGGCGGAGTCACCTGCTCCTTCGCTGAATCTTGATTTATGAACATGGATTTAAGGCATTGAACGAAGGCACCACTGCTAGTTCGCCGATTCCCCGCTACCCTCGTGCTCGCTTATAGAATCCTATATATCCTACCTGGGGAAATCTTTCCTAGGCTGCTTTCCACCGTTCAAACTATCTGCTATTCGGGCTTCCCTTGAGACTGCTCACAACCTTTCTTGACTCTGTCTTTTCATACTGCTTCGAAACCGACTTCCTACTAGGAGAAGATGTTATTGATTCTCTTTGAGGGGGGGGGGGACACTATTCACGGGAATTGCACAGAAGGGGAATCTTTCTAGTCGGGATAAAATTGCATTGATCCTGAGGTTAAAGCTTATTTAAAGCATTTCTTTTCCCAGGGAAAATCGCGGGGATGAAATCCCAGTTCTTCGCTGAAATCATGACCCGTTGTGGTTGTTTACATATTGGTTCGTACTTTCATTCTGATCCCTTTCTCCCTTATACTTTTGGGTAGACCACAGGCTCATCAAGAGCCGGAACTAGAAGTCAGCATTCTATTCTAATCGTAGGCCTTCATGCCAGGGCTGATACCTCCACCACTTAGACTTATGTGGATAAGATCTCCCCGAGTGGCCTCTTCCTCCGGTCGAGTCATCTTTCGCTTCAATACCTGGAACTGAGACGGATTCGGATGGAGAAGGATGAAATAGTTCATCATGAGCTGTCCGAAACCATACTTCTTCCCGCGAAAACTCGGAATTTGCTTTTGCTCGAACTCTAATACACTGTAGTAGCAGGCGGCACTCTACGCTATTTGTGCCAGGTGTCATAAAAGAAGTACGCCATTTCCAAGCATCCTAGTTCAGCGTGCATCATCTCTTGTCTCAATTGAAGGCCAGGGCCTTCCAAGCGGATTCCGCCGGAAGCTAATCCAGTGCTTGTTGAGTGGAGAACCGAACATGAATTATATCCATAAAAGGTCCTTCCTACCCCTATTCCCTAACCCCTTCCCCTCAGAGGGCACACTTTCAGGAAGTAATGTAGTAAACAGTCTAATTGAAAATAGAACTATGGTTATGGTGACCTTGCAACAAAGATCTTTTCTTCGTTTGAGTGTACCTTTCCTATGACTATTAATCCTGATGAAATCCGTGAAGTTTTTACCTTGTTTTAGAAGCTTTCTTTGGCGTTGAGTGAATATTGGGCTAAAGCCCTTCCTTCTCTTCTTCTTTTATGAATAGGAATAGAAAGCACGATTAAGCGGTGCAACCATCGAGAATCAGTCAACTCCTTCCTATGTCTGAAGCCAATGCTGACGCAAACGGATACACAAAGGATAAGCAGCTTCGCTAGCCCCGGAGCCGGTCTTTGAGCAATTAATTGTTATTCCTTTCCTTTACTTTCTTTCCTTCGCCGAAGCCTCAGACTCCCTCATCGGCCCAAAACACCCCCGGAATAAAGCATGAAAAAAAAGTTAATCCGGAAGAGGAGTTTCAATTATTAATTACTCCCAGCCCGCTTGATCAATTTGCCGACATTAAAGCATACTATAGATGTTCCGGAACTGCTAAAGGAAGTGATAGTAGAAAGGACAACTAAGCGAAAGGCGGTCCGGACATAGCATTAGCCATTGATTCAATACCAGGCAAAAAGGAAATTCATTATGTCTTTCCCAAGTCCCATCGAGTTAGCTGTTGAAGGAACTCAACTACCTTTCGAGAAGACCGAGACGAGAATCACGAGCTACCTTCCCTTCTGCCCTTTGTCCCGAGAAGCACTTCGCTTGAGAGAAAGAGCAGTCAGACTACTAGGGGAATAATAATATCTTGAGCCAAGAAACCAAAGCCTTGGCGCTGCTTTTAGGGAAGGCGGGAAAGATGACAATTCAGTTGGAATCCACAAAAGAAGACAGAAAACATGAAGTAAGGGGGAAAGAGGGGAACCTAGGGAACGTAACCTTTGCCCCGGACTCGGGGGTTGAGAGGTTTAGGCTTACTTTTCTTTGGCAGCGTGGTTTCGGGTTCAGTTCACTGAATTCTATAGTATACCGGCTAGTCTGGTGGTAGCATCGGATTACAGGTCACTAGCTTTTTAGCAGCGGTTAGCAGACGCAAGGTGAAGCTGCTCCTAGGCTCGCAGGCAAGGGCGGATGAGAACTAAATTGCCTTATCTTTTCTTTCCCGAGGTCTTTCTGCCCAAAGCAAGCTAGCTAGAAGCAGAAACTCCTATTTAAGTAAGGCCAGCTGTAAACAAAGCAAACAAAAGATTCGTGATTGTACCAATCCCTTCGGTCGTAGTTCATACTCTACCAGCTAACAGGAAGTAGAACGAGAACTCTTAAAGGCGCATCAGCGACATCAAGAAGGAAAGGAGCCCTTTAGCTTTTGGGGACATGTAAGACAGCCTAGCGGATCCTTTTTCATGTCCATCAAAGGTGATCCGGGAAGACGATTTCCGACATTCACCCTCAAAAGGAGGGGTATACTTCCGTCCATGCCTGTTGAAAGTTCCTTGCCTCTTGTGCCGTGCGTGAGCTGTGCCCGCTTTTCCCTCACAAAGCAAAGCATTTAACCGGCTTCCCTAAAGTCAAGTGAATTAATAGGCTAAACTCTCACATTTCTTTCTTCCGGCTTAGCCGAACTACTTACCTCGGGTCAGGAGAGTCAGAACTGATAGCCATTTCCATTTTTCATGGTATGGAACTCACTTCATACCTGCAACAGAGTCAAAGCTGCGGTAATGCCCATTCTTGCAAAAGAAGAACTCTCTCTTTCTGGGTCTGCTTTGCTAATGCACTGATAGCTATGATTCTTCGATCTCGAAAGTGAAAAGATCAGGATTGGATGCTCTTCAAAGATCTCCCCTGCTTACCTTTAGCGGGGATCAAAACTACTTATATAATATAAATAATAAGGAAGGATAGCACAGCTTCCCATGCCATGACCAGAGTTCACAGTCGATTCTCTAAAAGGAAAAGCAAAGAGCGGTAATGCTGACTCTAAAACCAGGAAAGGCAAGGCTGCCCTTACCGGGTAAGCAGTCTAAAGAGATGAGTTTAACGGGAAGGCCAGAAGCAACAAGAGAAGTAAGGAGCGGAGATACTCGACCAGAGGGATGAAGATGCTCGAGCAAACCTCTGGTCGAGCGTCTTCAAACCTAGCTAGGGGATTGGGTTCCGCTCTATCAATTCCGTAACTCTTATCTACGATAACAGCAAAACTCCACTTCTTCAACAAGAGAAAAGATCATATCGGCAACAGCAAGTAAAGTCTGAAATGCCTCAGAAGCAAGTCTTGGCTTAGCTGCATTATCTTCCTACCGATGTCATACTAGACTCTATTATGACCTGAGGGTGACTGAACTACCTTAAGTCCCGAAGTCACTTCTCCTCTCTTCCCTCTCGACAGGGAACTTAGCTAGAGGAATTCATTCTCTCGTACTTGAACTGCTGTAGACAAGAAGTGAAAGCCCTAGGGAAAAGCGTAGCGCTTATCGTTTAACAGGTACGTAGCCTCTTTCGAGAGGCGAAGAATAGCTATCTTTCAGAAAGAAGAAGAAGAGCAGCAAACCCTTTTAGTACTATCAGACTCGAGGCGAAGAGGTGGGAAAAGGAGGGTTACTACAAGTGCTGTGATGAGATCTGTCTTTCGGCTTGGTCGTCGTCACACCACTCGCTGATGCGGATCTGGGAGGCTGGGTCGGCTAGCATTGAATACGAATAAGCTCTTCTTTCATTCCTCTTGTTCAAATGCTTTCCCTTGGCTTCGGTGCCAGCTAGGACTGGTAGCATGGTCTTCTCTTAGGCTTTCTCTTGGTGGAGGAATGGGAGCAGCACGTTAGCACTTGACTTTCTGACTTTTCCGGCAGAAAAGAGACAGGACCTCTTATGCGAGACGGAAAGAGCCGATTCGCTTTCGTATAATAATAATAACAATAAGACCGTAACCCTACTACCAACCGTGCTACCAAGCCTTATCTTATATTGCTATACTATGTGCGGACCGGAGCTATAAAGCATACCATCGACAGAGTCCGGAAAGGCAGTCGAAGCACTGGCTAAGCAAATCCCATCTTGAAGTGAAGCAAGAGGTTCTTTCAAGTTAACTGCATGTATGGGATCTTCTCTGTTTACTGCTAGCAATCATAAATAATATATAGTAAGGACAAGGACTATTAGCTCAGGATAAGGAAGCTAAAGAAGAGAGAATCTTAAACAAATGCTAAGAAAGCCTAAGAAAGAAAAGCCTGGAAAGATGAGTGACTCAGTAAATACAAAAACAGGAAAGGATAAGGTAAGTTATAACGTCGGTCGAAAGACCGGGCGTGTGTCACAGTTGTCCTTCCCCAAAAAGCTGGCACCGAAATATCGCTAAAAAATGTTTTTTATTACAGGTGTTATGAATTCGATTTGACGGTTCTCAAAAGCTTAAAGTCTGAATCCTCGTTTTTGCTAGGGCCACGCGGACTCTCTTTTCCCTTCAGCTCAGCCCCTTTTCATTCGGTTGCCCTCTTTCAGTCCTTCTGGAAAAGATTCGTTACCCGATTGTGACTTGCTTCTCAACAAGCTACTAATTTGAATGGACGCTTCCTAACCACCGCACCGGTATCTAGATTAAGTCACGAAGGCTACAACTGGGACTAAAAAGAGAATACAAAAGGGAATCTCTCAGGCCTGTCCGCCACAACCGGAAAAGGGACCTGCTGTACAAATATTTCATTTAAGTCTTTTGGAATGAGGAATTTCCTGCCTTGCCCTCTTGCTGTATATCAGTTCTCGCTTATACAGCCGAAAGAAGAATCTCTACGATCTCCAAAGCCGACTTCCACTAGTGCCTCACACGGGAACGCTCTCACCGTACGCTAGAAAGATGAAAAGAAGAATATGCCAACAAGGAAATATTATGCCACCGGAAATGGAGAAGCCAATCCGGCATAATAATGAAAGGATGCCGCCACCGAATGAAGACAATACCCACCATAGGGAAAGGGAGCAATTAGAGCACTGCAGTTCCCGTCCTATACTATAGTTCTCGTCCTGCCTTCCCAACAGGACAGACAGGTTTGCGACTTTCGGAGGTTCGAAATGTATGGGGAAGGTTAAAGTATACGTCACGTTGCAATACGGATAATTGAAAGAGTGCCAATTGACCCAACTAGCGAATCTGTTTACTGAGTCGGCTTAGCACGCTAGGAGTGAGAGCTTAAGGTAGAAGGCAAAGTGTGAAAAGAAGTCGGTTCAAAGAAAGAGTTAACGGGAATAGAATAAGAGCAGTGACTAGCGGCCGGGGGAGGACAACAACTGTGGTGATAGGTTCTTCGTCGATGGCTTGGCTTTAGGTCTATGTTATGGCGAATGGAAGCGCAGATTAGCAGGTGTCCGCTTGACTCAGTCATAGTCTAGCCGACCAACTGGTAGGCACTCGAAGCCTATGTTCACTAGATCAATTGAAAAAAAGGTATCGTAGTGATCTCACTCCACGCATTGCACACTTTGTTCATCCAAATTGTGCACAAACTGGGCATGGTGATGGGAGCTAGGTTCAAGGTACAGAAGGATAATCTCCTCTTTTGGCTGATCCGGGAATATCCCTAAAGTAGAAGGAGAACTATTAGCAGCCTCAAGTATAGAATGGATCCCCGTTATAGAAAACTTTCGAAAAGACATCTACCAAAGCATCAGCTGTAATTGAATACACACACCGAATCATGTCATGGAAAAAGGCCCATTTCAATTGCTGGGACTGAAGAAAAGAGGGTTGTTGGCACAAAGAAGCTTCTCTTCTAGCTTTCAAAGAGCTTCTTCTTGGCATCACTTCGCCCTTTTCATCCCTTCCCCCGGATACGGCTGCAGAGCAAGGAAAGGTAGATGCCAGTTTGCTTAAGACTTGGAGTTCGAAGTGAAATGGATCTAATGAGCTATTCCTCCCATATCCTCCTTTCTTTAATAAGGCAATTTCCCTTCCTTTCAAGCCCCTGCCCGCAACCTCTTGAATCAAGGACAAGGACAGCGTGCCCGCCAAAGAAAGACTTAACGGCAGATTCTGTTGAAGGGGCGTAAAGCTGACGAAATAAGGAATCCGCCAATCACTTCATTCAAGCTTTGGAATTCCCCTATCACTCTAATGAGACATTAGGAAGATAGAAGGACCTTGGTCACGCTACCATAGGTGATGGTATTATGACTGTTAAGGGTCAAATTTGAGCTTTTTCCTGGTCGACCTGGTGGGTCTTCGAGTGGCGCAAAGAAAACTCCTCGATCGGGTGATCTTTCTGATGCCACCCCTATTTGTTAACGAAATGGGCTATGTCACTCAATATGAATGATAACGAAATGGGGAGCCGGTGGAAGCCTTTGGGTTATTTATATCCACGGATTGATGTTTTTTCCGAGAGCTTCTCAACTGAATCCATGAGCAAGACCTCTGCTTTTATCTTAATAGGTTAGATAAGCTGCTCACTAAGGTTGGCCCTCCCCAGATAGCCTTAGCTTGGATCCGGACTCCACTCGTGGATTGGAAGAGGCTGCTACATATATGCTACCTCCAAAGGACGAAATTAGTACACAAAGTTAAGTTACTTCGGCGTGTACATAACCCCTTCTTGCTGCTCTCGCTGCTCTTGCTCCAATTAGTCGAAGACTTTGGGCTCTTGGGAGACAGTCTCTGACTGGAATAGCTTTATATAAAGGAGAGGCTCGAAAAAAGAGAATCCTATTTATCCATTGACGATTCAGTCCTTGATTCTTAGCAAAAAGGAAGAATCGAGGTGAATTGTTCATCGGCCAAGTCCGAAAGAAATAGAAAGCAATGGCTTAGCGGATTGATTGACCAAAGATCTAAACCCGACTTACTTGGTCAGGCATCTTCGCCGATCTAATGAGAAAGATTCCGTCTTTGATCCATTACTTCCGGGGAAAACATTTCTATTGAGGCAACTGCACTTGGTCAGTAGAACATAGTCTCGGCTGGACCTACATCCCCAATGTTATGGTTGAGCAGGTCTCGCAGCTACCATACCCCACTCTGTCGGAGCAAGCTAAAGAGCCCTTCCTTTATATCGTCGCTTTCCGGTAAGGCACTCGATGAAGCCTATATATCCGGAATTTCGCTCCAAACCAAAGACGACTTGCTTTGCTGCATTTCTTGGGAATCATCTCCGGGGCATCCCTTGTCGCGTAGAAAGACAGATAGATTCCGATCCGACCCAGCGTCAGAGGGCCTTTGATCAATTAGAGAGGCCGGATCCTCCTTAAACAAATAGTTCTCATTTGCAGATCGTGGTTACGAAGAAGCGGCTTTCTCTCGCCCTATCTCTTCAATCCCATCGGTCTAGCTCCGATTGAAAGAATCCTATTTTGATCCATAAAAAGGTAGAACTACCGTGAGCCGAGGAGTAATGAATTCAACTTAGCAGCCTGCCTTCTTTTAGCCGGTAATCCCAAATACTAAACTGCATTTGGGAGTGTCTACATGTCGCGCTTAGCTCCTTCTCACTGGATCTCTTTCCCGCATCTCAGACTCTGTCTGTGCTACCCTTCTTGTTCCACTCATTTCTCTAGGCTTCGAACTCTTAGCCATGTTAATTAAAGAATCATTGCACTCATCATCTACTGAACTCCTTCCTCTCTCTTAATCTCCTACTGCACATCTGTCAGTTCAATTCCTTGCCCTTTGCCATCCGGGGCAATCAAATCGACCATTCCTAGAAAACCAGTCTCTTTCTCTGTATAGTAGTCAATTTACTTCCTTCAATCTCTCTATTCTTCCTAGTCATCCACTTTCATCATTTTCACTTGAATGATAAGGCATACTACGACTAAGAAAGAGAAAGATAGCAATTCCCCTCTACTGGGCCTTCCCTATTGAATTGCACCTGATACGACTAAGCAAGCGCTAGGGGACTTGAATGCTTTACGGCCTAAGATCGAGTTGGAATCCTATACTGACTACGTGTTCTACGGGCTGGACCGAATCTCCATCAGAATAAGAGGTAGGGGAAATGTCCCTGACACGAAGAAAGGATACCCGAATGGTGATACATCTGAAATGAAAGCACATTCACTCCCTTTCACTTACTAAGACACTAGGCAATGGGCCCGCATACACAGTTCCTCGCTGACACCTTAAGCTAAAACAAAAGAAGAAACAGACCTTTCACCGAAACACGGAGAATATGATTAAGGAGATAGTTAGTCAGATCTGACCCTACCAATAAACGATACGGGAGGAACTTAAATAAAGAAGAAAGAAAAGACGTGAGAAAGGAAAGCGCATACACCTCACATACACTGCAAAGATAGCAACGAATGCAAAGCTGCGAATCCTTAGACCGCTAGCTAACAGACTACCCACAAGGAAGGATTGTTGACAGGCTGATAGGATTGGACTCGCTGAGAGAAGATAAAGCTAATGGGTTATAATTCATTCTTTTTTCCTCTAACCTTACAGTAGGAAGAAAGCTACAATCCACCGTTCTCTCCTCGCTAACCTTGAGGAAGCCTGGGAAGACATAAAAAGAAAGCCATATGAGTCAATTCCCAATAGACAAAGAAAGACAGAGGACGATCTAGGAGATACAAATAGTATATACATATCTAGAGCTAATCATAGGATGTCCTAAACCGAAGCAAGAAGAAAAGAGGAAATAGCGTAGAGTGATGACTGCACTTCGAGTGAGACAGCAGCAGTTGCCGATGGTGAGACAGTCTAAGCCACTCCTCCCACACCAGAAGTCTTTCCTGTAATAGCCGATGGTTGAACTGAGCAAAAGAGACCTGATGCCATTTGCAATAGCAGTCTCTTTTTTTTTTTTGTAGTACAAGTACTAGGTGAAAGAGAGGGTCGACCGAAGAAGGTTCAACTAGCGCTTAGAGTTCGGTGCAAGGATCAACTCCGTACAGAAGTCGCTCCTGGAAATATCGGGCTCCTTACGACTGATTGAATAAGTCATATATTCTAAATAGCAGTTACATGTCCTTAATAGTAGCTTCATTCAATCATCGGTACATATCATATACCGGTCCCAAACATTCATTCTTATGCTCAAGATTATTTCCCAGTTAGTATCAGATGATCGGTCTCTAGTACTCGTTCAATGCACTTGCTATACCTTTCCATAGGGGGTCTTAGAAGTGGGTCCCGCTCTCGGAACCAAAACGATAGCAAACTCTACTACTCACTCAAGAGGCATCGGTAATTCCTCCGGGAACATATCTGGGAATCCTGAATTATATAAGCATCTTATAGTGCTCGAGTTTCCACCGTAAGATCGCGCACTGAAGTTAGAAATCCTTGTCATCCTTTCCTCAACAACTGAGTAGCCCTGAGTGTCCATAAGGCACGAGGCAATTACAATATAGCGCCTTGGAGATTCAACTTAGACTGTGTAGAACTACGGAAGTCAACTCTCCCTTCTTATGGCGTTCCACTAGTGCATTGAGAGCTAAACGTCTCTAGGGCAATGCCAATGTTGTTTCTACATTATGGAAATTGGCTAGGCGTTGCTTGCCCCTGGGTCTAATTGGGCCTAACGCACAAATCTCGCTAACTAAGACTTCATCCCCCAACAAGGGTGTCAACACGTGGTTCCTACTCAAAGGCTCCATTTGTAATGTAATCTATCCCGTTCAACACAGGCGACGGGCATAAAAGGGGTGTTCGCCCCCGAGTCAGATATCGAATCGAAAATCATGCTTTGTTTGAATTCTTTCTCCCATGCCTTTCTTCTAACTTAACTCGAAATTTCGTAAGAGAAGAAAGCTGTTAGCTTAGGGCAGAGGTATGCCCTCAGCCTACCCGAGTTCACAGATGTCGTTGTTTATCCCTTTCTTTATTCATGAAAATTGGGTGAGTGTTCAGTCTATCTGAGTATAAGATCGAAAAGAATGAATGCATTGATTGCATTTCAAGTGAGATGTCCAAGAGAAAAGGAACGAGGGGAAGAAGCGACGAGAACATAAAATCGTGAATGAAAAAGCGTGAGTGACAAGACTTTATTCGAGATGTTAGAAGGTGCAAAATCAATTGGTGCCGGAGCTGCTACAATTGCTTCAGCGGGAGCTGCTGTAGGTATTGGAAACGTATTCAGTTCCTTAATTCATTCCGTGGCAAGAAATCCATCATTGGCAAAACAGTTATTCGGATATGCAATCCTGGGCTTTGCTCTAACCGAGGCTATTGCCTTGTTCGCATTAATGATGGCCTTTTTGATTCTATTTGTTTTCTAAGTTTCTCCTTTTGAAAGGTGTAGTCTCTCCTACCTGAGGAAGAGGACGAGGCCACCCCTACTGGGGTGGGGAAGGGAGAGTGGGAAGTGGGCTCCCTTCGCTTTATTCTATTTAAGATATAGCTTTAGTTGAAGTTTCGGGGCTTTCATTTGGTACGCTTTCTTTACCTGATTCAGGTCCGACTGGAATCTTTTGGTCTGGATTTGCACCTTCGGCTCAAAGGCCACTTTTCTCGGGCTTCAATGAATCCCTCGTGTATTAGAATAAATAGAAGGCTAATTGATGTCTCACTGCTTGACTTATTCTTGACTTTGCATCTTTCAACTTCAAGTCAGAATGTGTTCCTGCCGTCAAAGAAGAATTTTTTTTTTAGAATCCGCTTATTCTATAGCCGGAGATTCAATAGCAATTGCTGTTACTTATCTTTTTTTAATAGTAAAATATCAAAAAGATATCCACGCAGATAAGGATCTAGAGGGAGACCACGACCTAACCATAATTCAAATGGCATACCTACCCTATCCCATACAGCCTTCAATCGTCTGTATCGAGGAGAAAGCGTATGGTTAAGCCGAGAGAGAACCTTAAATCCAGCTCCATGCAACCGAGCCAGAGTAGAAAATCGCTTAACTCCATAAGTATGAAGCAAGCACCCGACCCTCGTAGATCAGTTGGACTGGACCGGATAGCGCATCCAAGATTTCAGAATTGAGTTAATAGCACATGAGTTAGATTAACCTGGATCTAGCTGCGACTGCCTTTATTATAGTTAGTATGACAGTTGCTAGCTCTTCTTCGGCTTACTTCGTAGCCGTCATTATCATTCCTCGGATCATTAGGCACAACTAGGAGAATTAGGAAAGCTCATAATGGAGTGGAATTGGCATCGTGCCTACTATTTATTTATGACGATATTATTAATTAGATGCCGTCATTAGTAGAGTAGGCATAGAGGGGTCACTCTAAATAGACGAGTTCGACGCATTAAATTATGATCTATCTATTACGATGAAGTTCATTGCATTTCCTATACCCTTCCTTCTTGCTATACGGGCTACTTCATTCCTTGCTTTAGAATGACGAAGAGAGAAGTGTGAAAGCAATGCTACCTTCCCTCTATTCTTTCAGTTGTTCGCTGCTTCTTTATCTGGTATTGAGTTCATAGACCACAATCTAAATGTGATTCCGACACCTGACGAAGACCTTCGACGTGCTGCTAATCTAGGGAAGCAAAGTCGTAGTTAGTAGCCCGTTACGGAAAGCTAGCTGAACTCTATTCTATTTCTTACGTAGATAAGAAGGAATGGGACTGCTGTAGCTTCGCTTCTTCTTCTGCTCGCTACCGTCGATTAGCTCGACCAGAGGAAGGAAGATTACGGGGTTTAGTCCGAGAATTCCCAATCCGTCATTCTTCTTCTTAGTCTTTCTTGGCTAATTAACTAGCTCATCCTTTTCAATTAGCTGCTTTCCAGACTCGGAAAAGAGGGCTTCTTGGATAATGCGATGGAGGTTAGCTACCTTCGTCACTCATCAGTTAAGGCATCGTTCGCTTCGGATCAAAGTGACGCATCTAAATCCGGGCAAGGCCTAAGAAGTGGATTCAACTATTCGTCATATCGGAAAGGTGGGATTTCAGGACAAGGTAGTTAGTGACGGTTCGCTGACGAGGGAAGGGATAAGAAGGCTGTTTGGTCATATCCCTTCATTCTTAACGGAACCTAGATTATGGGTATTCCGTCATATTGAGATCCCTCTTTCAGTTGTTCAGCTTAGTAGGAAGGGGAATCCCAGTGAGCATAGTCTTCGACTGATTTGTGAATAACAGGTATGAAGTGGCTCGACTGATAAGGAGAGGTATGAGTCATATTCCTGTTAGGCATTCATGCTAACAATTCGTCATATAGGGTATTGATTTCCTCTGCTAAACCGTCAGGGTAATAAAGAATGGATGTTGTAGCTAAGTGGATTCCCTTCTAAGGAGCTAACGGGTAATTCTGTCTTTGTAGTTAGTAGCTAACTCGGCCTAGGGCTGCCCTTCATGGGATTTTTGCAGATTATCATTTTTATAGAACAATGCGAGATCAATTTCTTTCCTCGCTTAGCAGCTCTTTGGATTTGATGCAAGGGCAGAGAAAGAGGAAGACTTGGAGTTCCCATTTGAAGATTAAGACGATGTGAAAGAGTTAAGAACGCGAACAGGGGATTGAACTCTTTCTTTTTCTTTTATTGGCACGAATGAGAGATAAAGAAGAGATGGGCTGAAGAGTTAGTCGGATTGAGATTGAGTTCGAAGCCTAGAGAAATGAGTTGATGAAGAGCGCACTCTTTCTCCTTACCTTAAAGAAGAGAAGGAGTGAAGTAGCATGCATGGGAAGGTAAGGGTAGTGGATTGATCCGGCAATATCAGATAGGCGTCGGTTATCAATGAAGAGAGAGATGCCCGATAAAAGGAAGCTACCCTCGCTCTATTCTTCTATTATACAGATACGGCTATTCTAGGAAGTCCGAGCATCCCTAGAACTGGGCTAAGCTAGCTCCTAAAACAAGAACTCAATCCTTGTAATGAATAAATTGCATACTATAACTGCTTTTCTTCTTTCATAGCTCTTCTTAGCCTTGCAAATGAGGCGGTTGATAGACCCTTCCTAGTGGTATGGTTAACATAAACTTCTTACTCTGAGGCTAGCTCTAGGACAAGCGGAGGTGGTTCTTTCTCCTCTGGGGTTAAGTCCAAGACTAATGTGTATCTTTCTGCTTTATTCACTTCCTGAACAGTTTCTGTGCCCATTCTGGATTGAATACCTGTATATCTTGGTAAGATTAGGGTCAACGCTGTCTATTCCATCCCTTCGTGGAGTTAGGGCGTGTGATGTGTCCTTTCGGAATGCCCTCGGCCGCATTTCGGAATCAAAGAGTCATGGTGCTTTAGTTGTGGGTTAGCAGGGACAGCGTCAGATGGAAAGATGAGCACCGCGATCGAAGGGCTCACTCTATGGAAGTCCTCTCCCACTTGAAAGCTAAATAAGGACACAAATAATTGTATTCCATTCTTAGCAGAGGTTCCTTCCATCTAATCCCTCGAAGTACTTCTGCTGAATGATAACGATCCCCTACCCCCATCTATTTGTTGCGGGGCTCCAAGACGGGGTGCCAGCCTATGTCATAAACACCATTTTCATATTGATTTAGAACGTATAAAAGTCCCATGTCTTTATTGCCCTACCGGCAATTTACATTAATTAATTACAACAAACAAGTCTTTTTAGAGCAAGAAGCTGAACTACAAGAATGCTTTCTTTATATGGATAACCAATTCATTTTCAAATATAGTTGGGAGACTTTACCCAAAAAATGGGTAAACAAAATGGAAAGATCGGAACATGGGAATAGATCTGATACCAATACGGACTACTTATTTCAATTGTTGTGCTTTCTTAAATTGCATACCTATACAAGGGTTCAAGTTTCGATCGATATTTGCGGAGTAGATTATCCCTCTCGAAAACGAAGATTTGAAGTGGTCTATAATTTACTGAGTACTCGGTATAACTCACGCATTCGTGTACAAACCAGTGCAGACGAAGTAACACGAATATCTCCGGTTGTCAGTCTATTTCCATCAGCCGGCCGGTGGGAGCGAGAAGTTTGGGATATGTTTGGTGTTTCTTCCATCAATCATCCGGATCTACGCCGTATATCAACAGATTATGGTTTCGAGGGTCATCCATTACGAAAAGACCTTCCTCTGAGTGGATATGTAGAAGTACGCTATGATGATCCAGAGAAACGTGTGGTTTCTGAACCCATTGAGATGACACAAGAATTTCGCTATTTCGATTTTGCTAGTCCTTGGGAACAGCGTAGCGACGGATAATTCAGAATCATAATAGGTCCAGCTCTATAGGATAGGGGACAAATCAATAGGAAATGCTATGATAGCTGAAGAGCCTGACTCTATAGGATAGGGGCACTAGCGCTTTATTTTAAAAATAAAAAGTCAAGGGGCCGTACCGTAATAGGCTGCTATTCTAGGCTCGCTTCGCTTCTTCAAGCTCCGCCCCTTATTGGTTGGAAAACTAAAGCGCTAACGCGCCTTATATTATTTGATTTAGTAAAGCAAAGCGCCAGGCGCTCACGTTTTTTGTCGTCTGGGTGGAAGCTGGCGGCAGGGCTTGCTTAACCGTATATATGGAATCGGGACTCGCCCTGGATCTCCGAATAGCCTCACCTGAAACTGGTAGACAAACTGAGCCACCACGTACCCCTCTCGCCCGTCGTATGCTATGGATGGTCACACTAGCCCCTCGATGGCATGGCGGGATTTCCCATTGACTGTTCCTGAGGTCATTCTTTTGGGAGATCCTTAATCCTGGAAAGAAGGAAAGGCATCCATCCAGACCGGCCCGAAAAGGAGTCTTAGCTTTAGGTAGTCTTTCCACGCTTGGCTTTGCTAGGCAGGCTTCCCCGGTCGTACCGTTCGTAAATTCCTTCCGTTCTCCGCCAATTCTTCTATTTTTTATTTTTCTTCCATTTTCTTGCTGAACTGCTTTTCCTGTTGAAGCTTTTACGGGGGCTTTTGCTCATGCCGATTCAGAATGCTTTCTCATGATAATATGAAATCTCTCTTTTGTGTCCATTCCCCATTGGATTCAGGGACGAGCACGAGACAGTGCTTGGAGATTCGATCTTGTTTTCGCCCCCAGGTGGTGCGGTTGGGGAGTAGAGAAGGCTCGGGCTCGTCGAGACCTCGATGCCGGGTCGTTCCAAAGTGACTTGCTATTGCTGCTGCAGTGCATCTTTTTCATCATCCAGGAATTTCTTTAGAATCTTTGCCTTCCTTACCAGGAATTGGATTCGAACCAAGTATAAGATATTATAAATGTCGGAGAATACCGGGTATTTTAGTTTTTAGCATTAACACGATTAAATATTCATTTTTCCTAGCCGATTCTTCCCTTCCTTCTCTTCTTACTTTACTCCCCGGGTTTAGGCTCCCGACTGGAGGGAGAGGGGCAAGGCATTAGGGATAGCTGCTTTCGTCTCCAGTAATGGATGGATATGGATAAGGCGGTAGTGCCAAATTTCGGAGTAGCCGTAATGGAAGAACTTTTTGCTTTGTTGTCCGGCCCTCTTCACCGATCTCCTAGCCCTACGAATCAAACATCTCCGGGCATCTGGTTTCAAAGAGAGATTGGTTAGTCGCCTTCTGTTCATTCTTTTACCCCTGACTACCGGACCCCATTGGTTAAGTTGGGGATGGAAAACCTACCGAAATGGCTCTTTAAAGAAGGGCTTTATTCACAGGAAAATTTTGAGAGGGTCGACCAGTCCAGTCCATTTATCATCCCACCACTCACCCAAGCAAGCTCAGGAGTTCAGGTGCTACAGATTAGCTGCTTGAAGCCCGATCGTCAGTAACTTCCACCGAAGAGATCTTGTTTTTGTCCTTCTCGGGTTCCAGTCCAATCTTCTGCTGCTGCCCCCGGCCTCTACTTCATTTAAGACTTTCTGGTCCAGGCCTCAGGCTTACACAAGTCTAATTCTTCCGCTACCGATATTGGATCTGAGCCTTCCTTGAAAGAATCGCAAACAAAGAGTAAATTGCTTAGCTTATCGAGATCGCCCCTTCTTTGTTCGCTGCCGAGTAGAAATATAAAGCAAAACTATGCGGCTATCACGAATAAGAAATTCAAGGATGATGCCCCGCAAGACAAAGACTGCTGTATAAAGTACTAGACCTGAGGCACCACCTACTCCCCCACCACGCACTTTTGGTGTCGAGCCAATGAATTCGCTATGGAAGAGGGAATTCATTGGCTCCCTTTCTTAACCTCGCAATGATAAAAATGAGACGTTTGCTTGCTTCACCGCCAACAACCTTCTGTGCTTGCTATTAAGAACTCTTTCTTCTCAAACCAAACAAGCCCTACGCCTTCCCATCCGAGTGACATAAGCCTTTCCCTGCAGGGAAGGAAGATCAAAAGTCAAGGTCTTCAATAGTAGTATTGTAGGGAACATCTCACAACCAGCAAGCGTATTCACGTCAACATTTTAGCAAGCGAAGGACCGTCGGAGTGAGCCGATTCAATGTCGTAAGGGCGTCTGTGTAACACAAAGCGTCTGTTGCCAAGCCTCAGATCTGATATCTGTCCTGTGTTAGCTGCCTGCCTGTCTCTCCCTGCCCACGACATGGGTTGGGCTTAGAGTCTCTTTCTTTTCTGTAGTTTCTGCAGTTGGTGTATTCATATCTCTCCTTTGAATGGCGTAGATCTTCGTAGTACCAGTCAGCTAGCAGGTCAGGATCGGCGTATGGGCAAGCAAAGAATAACAAGTCTTCCTTTCCTGTCAGTAGCCGGGTAGCGAAACGACCTTAGGAGGGAGCGAGAAGCACAACTACAAGGGTTTGGTGAATCTCTCTTCCCGAGAGTTGGTATTCCCCTATTTGAGACATTACTGGTCTCAAGTCAAGAAGAGAATCGATCTATAGAGACAGTGGCAAGTCTAAATAGAACCTCAACTCTTTTTCGGACTTTCCGCTCTCTTTTATGGCATTGGAAGGAACTAGTCTTTGAAATTAGCAAAGCAAGAGGATCTAGGCACAAGGGCAGTCAGTGAGGGTGGTTGTAAATCAGCGGCAAGCCAGTCTTCTATCACTAGTCAGCTGACCTTAGGAGCGATCGATCTCATGGCCAAGCCAGTACCAAACCAAAAATCCGGACTGAGTGTCGCAACATCGGTACTTGTTTAGACTGAATTCAGTAATAGGCAGGTATAACATATACCCTTTCAACAATCTTCCTCCTAGCTCGTTAAAAAGAAAAAAGCTCTTTTTTCCTTTCCAAAGCCCGAATCCGGTCTCGGGTATCTTGCATGTTGCCACCTGCTCCAGATTGATGGGCGGAAGATGTTCCCCTCAGAATAGCAGCATAAAAGCTATCGCATAAGCGCAGACCAGCACTTTTTATTCATTAATAAATAGCCATTACATAGGAAGTACAATAGGGAAGCTTACGTACACATAGACAAACCAGCCAAACAACTAAACACAACATTACAAAGTAAACTAATAACATATTAGAACAAAAGAAATATAACAACATGAAACATAACAAATAAAGCCATGCATTAAAACACACTACTTTGCGTCGACGGACTACTTATTTAAATCTTCTAGAAAGAGTCGACGGACTCTTCTATTCTAGTTCCCCCCGTTGTTTCCATTTCCCCTGCGGTTGCTTATGGCCCCCTCCACAAGGAGAGATTGCTGTTCTTGAAGGAGGGCCTCTTTCCGGTCTTCAAGAGCTCGGATGCGGTCCCGTATCCTTTGCATCACTCTTCCTACGACCTCAGGATCGAGAGCTGGCGGATGCTCCCATAACAGACCGAGCGAATTCTCCTGTTGGAGCTTTTCGGTTTCCGCGGTTTGTATTTCTTGTTGAATTTCAGCAAGTCTTCCAACGATATCCATGGCTAAAGCTCTTTCTTGCCGACTTTAAAGTCCCCGTCTCCCTTTGCTTTGCCAAATAGAGACTGAAAGAAGCTTATATTTATAGGCGTTAGAGGCCCTTAACCCTTTCTTATTATTAGTAAGAATTCTTGTCTTGGTTCCCTAACAAGGATCATTTTAACCCTGGCTTTTCATAAATATTGAACCACATCCACTAGATTTTAGTGCGCTGAATAATTCTCCCCGTACGGATTTGAGTACGAAAGGCCCACCCCAAAGAGCGAATAGTCCTTTCTTTTTCGCGGGTATCGCCACGCGGCTTAATCCCGATCACTCCCTCAGGAATAGGAGGCAATAATAGAACGCACATCAGAGAAGAGAGTACTCCCAAAGGCCCTCCGCGTCCTTTCTTAATAGATGGAGCAATCTTCACTCGACAGCTCGAAAGCGGATCAGTACAAACCCACGTGATCCGTATTCGCTTACGTACCAGGCGTGCTTCGTCGTACCCTGACTACTCCTCTTTCACTGGCTTCTTTGTACCCAGCTACATGATGGAACTCCCCTCGGCCAATCGTCACTCGACAGCAGCTCCGTCCTAGCGTAGGCGATTGAAGTAAAGCCTCTGCCTCTATCGCTTGATTGAAAGGATCAGACACTTTCCCCTACTTTTGACAGCAGAACGAAAGAATTATTTTATTAAAATAAGTCAGGTAAACTTGCTTTTGCCGATTGCACTCGGATAGCGGCCTGGGCCGTCCTGGAATGGGAATAAAATGAATTAGATGGACTGGACTTCGATGGGCTTTGTTTGGAAAGCCAGGAAAAGGTGGCATTTCCGGGCCAGGGCTGAAAATAGATCTGAATGCTAACATTGGGCTAACCTTCACTCCACTCCAATAGAATGGGGAAACGAGCAGAAGCATCTTTTGTCTGCCATCCCTCAGGGCAAATCCGTGTTCATCACAGGCTCTGCTGGGACTGGTCAAACCCTATTGCTTGAGGAAATTCTCAAATTACTGAAAAAATTATATAGCCAATCTGTGGTTTTGTCATACAATAAGATCAAATTTGTTTGGACTCGTTAGGTTTGGCCCATTACCTTGAGTGAGGCCGAACGTGTACACCTTTTGTTATGAAGATGTGATCTTATCCACCGATGGGTCTTGTTCTAAGCCCACTATCCTACCTAATAGGGTCCCATCTTGTGTCGGGTTAAGGCTCCACCTCATGTTGGCTTAAGGGCTTAGTGGAACCCAATTTCTTTGTAGTCTAGGGCTTTGCTTGGCGGCATTGGGCTTAGTGCTCCGATTGCGCCTTAGGACTAGGACTGATAGGTAAATGCCCCTTACTCTTTTCAAATAGGGTTAGACATGTTAGAGTAAGGGTAACCCGGCGTTTCCGCTGTTACTCTTCTGTAAAGGACTGAAGCTCACCATTAACCAACTGAAAAGCCGCTTTAATGCGGAGTTACAGTTGGCATTTTCCTCGTGCGAGTCTAGCTCTTACAGGTCTAGGATTCCCGTTATCACTAGTCTGAGTGCCCCGAGATCCAGTGCCCTTAACGTAAGATGTCTAGTCTCCTAGTGCCCTTTGGGAGGAGTATCTCCAGCTTTTTCTTTTAAGTCATATCTCACACGAAATCTCCTGCAGAGTAAAGGTAAAAAAAAAAAGCATATATTATATATTTCTCTTTCAGGATTCACTAAGGAAGAGGAGTACTGCTTCACTCACAGGGACATCATCGAGAAGAAGAAGCCAAGATTACTCTCGAATAAAGAAGGAAAGAGGGTTGTGACTCAAATGGATCGTTGAAAGACTGAGTCTAGGACTTGGTTGGTTGAAGACTTGCGGGGGAAATAAGTATGCGGGAGGAAGTAGCTCCAGATAATGAGCAGTAGGAGGAAAGTCAAGTATTGGAGCAAGAGGACTCGCATGTATGTGCCCATAGCAAGATGCCCTTAACACTTAAATTCCCAAAATGTAATTCATGCACTAATCCACTTAAAATTCTTTGATCGCACATTTATTAGAGAACTTTACACTTCGATGAAGAAGGACCCACAGACATTCCTTATTGTTCATCTCCCCTTAAGTGAAAAGTGGAGTGAAATAGCAGGATTTTTTTTCATTGGATAGTGGTGCTACATGGAGTTAGGAAAAATAGGATCTCATGTGGAAGAAGGGCTAGACTGATAGAAGATCTAAAGAAGACAGGATTGGCACTTGACCTAATAAGCTATAAATTCCTTACTCTAAGAAGTAAGCAAGCGCTACGCCCCTTGAAAGCGAAAGCGAGGAAAGGAATATCGGTTGTAAAACCCTATTCTCCGAAATAGAGTATCGAAGTAGATAGGATGCCGCAGCTTACTTCCACCTCTCTCTTCTTCTTATAGCTAGCCTGATAGGTCACTAAAGGACTGATTTCTCTTTGTAGTTTAGTTCCTCACGTGCGTGTGTGACGAGCGAGATAAATGCTCTTGCTGCTTGAGTTCTTGTAGCTGTTCCCGCTGAAAGTGCTGATTTCTCTTTTTTCCTGTGTAACCGGGCCCGAAGCCACTTTTCACTTAAGGGGAGACTACTTTTCTTCTCTTTCTGTCTATCAGAAAAAGGATTCTCAGTCTTCTAAGTCGTAGAGTAGAGGGCGATTCCCTTTGAGGTATAGGGGCGGAATGTCTATCTGGCTGTGTTCCCATTCGCCTATCGTCTTCTTGTGTAAGATGTAATGGTTTTGTTTGAGACTCGGATGAAAGGTTCTCGCAAGGGCTTTAGCCTCTTGACAGCCAGGAGCCACAATGGTCTCATTCCAATCTGCCATATTCCGTAAGGTGAAGGAAGCAAGAGCCTGTGAGACCGCAGGAAGAGCTCCGCTCAACGTCTAATCACCGTGTCCGCTTGGGCCGGATCTGGTTATGATTGGTCCCTGCTACTATAGCCTACTGGTTTCCAATAGCTTGTTGAACTTCAGGAAAGGATTTATCCTCAAAGACGTTCCAAGGGCGGGGAATCTGGGGTTCAAAATAGCAATAGCTAATGTTTAAGCATAGTGGCCATTGAAAAGAGTGCCGAGTCATCAGTCCCACAGCCTAGTCTTTCAAAGAGAGCAGGGGATTTGCCCACTACTAGAACGAGGACAGGCCTATCGGATGAAGTAAGAGCGCATTCCATGTCCGATTCTATTCCTGAAAAGAGGACATTCACAGCCTATTCTTTGTGCGTGGGTGTGGATATCAATTACTATTGATTCCATTGCCCTCTCTACTCAATGGATTGGAGCAGGTAAGATAACAACAGATAAGAGGAAAGGGCTTACGACGAATGCCCTGTTTCGGAGGGCAGGTATTTTATTAGCGGAGGACTAGTCGTCAGAGCTAGTAATGAGGATGGCATGAAGATCGGAATTTTACTATTACTCTTCGAGACAAGAGCATCTAGAGCAATGGCTAGTGACGGAAGAGAATTTTTCCCTCTCTTGGGACTAAGTGAAGACAGTCACTTTCAAGCACTCGCGCTAAAACTAAAGCAGAAGATGCGGCTTAGCCAGCTGCACTCTTTGATCGAACCGTCTGTTGCGAGAAGAAAAGAAGGCCTTTGCCTGCACAATAAGAGAATGAGGGTTTCAAAGGCTAAGTTTTTAATCCAGAGGGGCTTCGGGTTTGCTTTAGGAAATAAACGAACTTTTGGAGACACTACTTTCTAAGCTAAGCTCTTCTTTCGCTATCTCCGAAAAAGCACTTCTGGGGCCACGCCTTTCTCGATGCAACTGTCAAGTAAAAGATGCACTAAAGCAGGATTGGAATCGGAGATCTAGACTCAGGGAGTAAAGTAGTTCTACGACTTGCATGTGTTAAGCAAAATTTCCGAGTTAGATTAGCTTAATCCAATAGGAAACAAGTCGAGACTGGCTCTTTTCGCGACTCCGTTGCGAGTCTAGTGGACTGCCTTTCAAGGGCTAGAAGAGACGAGGGAAGGAATCCGATCTGCAGATGAAGCAGAAGTCAGCTTGCCTACTTTCTGAAGAAAAGAATTGACCAAAGGCTATTCATCTAGCTATCGAGTCACCCTAACGGAGAACTCTAACTGAACTTTCAAGCTTTCTTTGAATTCTGTGTACCAATAAGATAAGTGCCACCGATTTTCTCTTTTCAAAAATAATAAGTGCTTGAGACTTCTCTAAAGAGAGTTGACTGGCAAAAAGCAGATCTTGGCTTAGGGCTTAGACTGACTTCCTTGAAAGATAGCTTGCTTGAAGCCTAAGACGGATAACTTCAATAGTGGAATTCCCGGATCTGACTTCACTAGTTGAATTTCCGTATTCTAGTCACCCTTTTCTCATCTCACTACTCCCTTTTTCGAGGGATGAGCTCTGACTAAAGCTATCGAGAAGGGATCTAATCCAGATCTTCTATTTCCGACCCGAAAGCATCTTGCATCTACCCTACGCTATCTATTGAAGCTGACTCATAAATAAAAGATAGAAAAAAGACAGTGACAGTAAAGGGCCATACACGCTTACTATTATTCTAGTCTGACTAGCCCGTAGGCTTTTTAAATTCTCCCTGCCCTTTTAGAAAGGGAAAAGGCCGGAAAGCGGGTAAGAAGAGAATCTCTCACCTTACACTCTGACTCTGACTAATGGATTCTTAGGGGTACCCAGTACTTATTCGTTCGATTAGTCTTCTAAATAAGAATTACCGTATGTCCTGTCAATTCAATAGTTTCTGGCTTCCCGGCTCTACTTCTGTGACTACTTCCCCGGTACTTCCCTCGAGGGAAGGCCCTCAAGGTCAAGTCAATAAGTAAGGAAAGAAAAGTACTAGGCCTCCTCTTCTAGGTTGACTCTTCTCCGAACATCCAATCTCTTGATACGAATTGGAGACTATACAAGAGAGGGCCGATCGACAGGAGCGAGGAGCTAGCCGCCTGACTCCTTCCCTTTGGATAGGGCTTGGGATTGACGAATCAAAGCCCCAAGAACGAGCCAAAGATCAGCTCTTTTCACAAGCCGGAATGAAGATGAAGCTTACAACGAGACGAGAAAGAAAAAGTCCATCTTCTAGACTCTTCAATTCACTTCTTTAGTAAGGAATTGTTTTCACCTCGCATGAAAGAGCATTCCACAGCCCAGTCGAAAGCTGCAATAGATTCGACCACATACTGGAAGGGGATTGGTAGAACTGATAGGCCTTTAGGACAGGACCGACTCTTAGCTCGTTGGAGTGCTATTTCAGATCTTGGCTTCCTAACTACTTTGAAAGGAAAGACCCTAACCTAAACCTAAGGGCAAAGCCTCTTTCAAGAAGAAATTCAACTATCTGAAGTCAGAATAGAAGAATTTAAGGGCTCGTTCTTCCTGGCTTCCAGGCTCCTGCCTTTCCACGAGCAAGTTGACTTAGTCTAGTCGACCAGCAGTAGAGGAAGGGAAGGCTTGACACAACGAATGGGGTAGTTTACTAAGTCAAGAGGTGACTAGCGCTGTTAGCAAGTGAATCAGAAGCAGTAGCAATAGGACCAAGGGCGCGCTTTAACTCAAGGGTACACTTTTCTCCTTCCAGGATTTGCAGGAGTTTCCTTTCGAAGGCCTTTTAAGAACCTACCCTTGATCCACTGGATATGAATCACACAACTAAGCCTCTGTTCAATTGATATCAAAAGAAAGATGGATTCCGTTAAATAATAATATGCTAGAGATCACTTTTCCTCTCTTCACTCCTTGTTGGATACTATCAGTGGAAAGCAGTCCAACTCCTCTGGAAATGACAGCCAAGATAGGGAGTCTGGAACCAGCAAGCACTTAGGAGAGGAAATTAGATTTCGAAGCCCTATCTTGTCCCTGGAGTCCTCCCGCTACACCCATTTCACTAGAACCTTTGAAAAAGGGAGAATCTCCACAGACTAGGGTTCTTACCTCTTTGAACAGCTAATGTGCCTGACTATGCCCACACCGGTTCAAATACCATTCTTTTTCACTTTATCCTACCCCGCTCACCTCAGGCTTAAAAAAACGCCTTTTCGTTGTCACCACTAGATCGATATGGCTAGTTTTCTATCGCTATTTCTAGCTTGAATTAAGGCAAGGCTTCGAAGCCCCTCTCCTCTCTCTGTAACTAGAGAGGTAGGCAAACCTGAGTTTAGAGCCACCTCGATTCGGGATGTCGGAACACCAACCGAATCCTAAACTGACTTCGGAACAGGTTCGAGAGCTTCGATGGAAACCCTTTCCTATCTAGTGTCAGCTGATCCTTCAGCGTCTGCACCAACTAAATCGGAAGCTTAATTCGAAAGACGAGAGTAGGCTCGAGGAGGATCAAAAGACTGATTCTGGGTTTCCTAAAGTTAGAAAGCTGGTTAGACTGCAATGTATGCCTATGGAAAGAAAAGTCACGAAAAGCGATCCATATGATCATAATAAAGAAAGGCTTGCCTATACGTCTTTTAAAACAAGAATGTTGCTGGCTCAGGATCCCAAGCGCAAAAGCTTTCTCTCTCCCAATCAACGATGATCTCAGTAGCGCGAACTATAGTAACAAGGCTCTCGCCAACCTAGTGGAGTAAGTGGAGGACGTTGATAGACGATTTGGTCTACTACCTCGGCTTGATCTATTGGGAATGGAATTCTTTTTTCGTCTTTCACGGATTAGCCTTTCGAGTCCCTCCTATCGTAAGCAAGTCTTGAAGGTCGACCGATAACGAGAGGAGATTGATCAAGAGAGTTGCAAAGAAATGATGAACTAAAGTAAAGGAGCCAAAGAGCAGTAGCGCGCCGAACAGGCGACCCTATACCGAAGTCTCCACCTCGCCTATGGATTGAACCTCTTCTCCCGTCGATGGTATGAGTGAGTGAGTGTAGTGGTGCGAGCATCACTCTGAAATGGAATATTCTCAAAAGAATGAAGCTAGAGAATTGCGTAGATAGTGGTGAACTCTTCTTCTAGCAGCCCTTTCTCCTCTACCGAAGGAAGGAACTCGGCTTGGAAGCAAGTCGGTCAATCTCGTAAGTAGACTTTCCTTGACCTGTACAGCTAGTGATAAATTCACTCGTGAAATCAAAAAAGAGCGTAATATCGAGGGAAGGACCAGTCCCCGACTAACTAATAAATAGGGATTGAGGCAAGGGAAGTTGCTCTTACGAACCCTTTAGTCTAAAACGAAGAGATTCTTTCTTTATGCTGTTACCTGAAGTTCAAGGATGAAAGGGGAAGCGAAAACAGGCCTGTGTTCAGCATATAGCTAGCCTTCTTCTCTTATCTAATTGTTGCTCCTTCCCCTGTCTACTATTCGTGGAGCTGATCCGTCTCAATCAAACTATCTAAATGAATTAGGAAATTCTTTTGAAACCAATTCACAAAAAGTGGGATAAGATGGCCTGCGTCCTAATACAAAATAGTAGAGGTTTCCTAGGTTCGACACAAGCAAATCTAAAAGACGTATAGGAATGTCCATCAATAAACCTTATACGCTTGCTTTACGCGAGCAATGAGGATGCGCGTTACTAAGGCTTTAGGCTTGAGCTCTTGGAGTTGCTTGTTGGGAGTCTGCTGTTTCCCATGCTTGTCTTTGTTAGCGATCGAACCATCTCGAAAGCACTAGGATCCGGATCTGTCTTATTGACCGGCTTTGGTCGAGCAACCGCTACATTTCTGGAACGGCCACAGCCTACATAACTTGTCTCCCTCTTTTCAAGGAAGTCAGTCTCAGACCTTATGTAGTTCTCGGTCCTTTTTATACAGTTCCTGACAGGTGCTTTTTTGGCTCTTCACTCCAGCCCTGAAGTATTCTGCGAGCTCCTTCTGTTTAAGTGGGCCCTCCACCCGAACCATTCTTCTTCTTTCGCTCACGCTCTACTCGGTAATTATTTACCATAGCTAAGTAAAGAAGGTACAAACCGAAGAATCTCTTTTTGTACCACTTTATTTTACCAAAAAAATCTCTAGGAATGGGATTTTCAGGGGTACCTTGTAGGGCGCTATGCCTACCAGCATATAGAAAGCAAAAAGCTCGTAGCTTATCGGCAACCCCTTGAAAACCAAACACAGGAAGGGTGAAATCTTGATCGAAAAACCTCGTCACTTCAGCAGCGGATAAAAAATAGAAGAGTAAGAAGTAGTCTTCCATACTCCCCTAACACTCGTTCTATTCGCCAGTTGAACACTGAACCTTTCAAGCGCGGGGATGATGCCCTGACTAGAACCTTTCTGAGTAGCTATTGAGCCTATCCTATTAGCTTCTTGCCCGCATCCCTTCGCCTTGATATTCTAATAGATCAGTCTTCTTCGCCAAGTAAGAACTTCTATAATAAGGTGAGCCCATGACTTTGACTTATAAGATTCGGATTTCTAATCAATATCAAAGTCAGCAACCTTTTCTAAGAGGCGGTGGCTTCCTAGCCCCAGGACTGATACCGTACTCACCGACCGAAAGAACAAGGATGAAAAGCCACTAGAACACTGAAGCTTTCAAGCCCTAAGAAAGAGTCCCATTCAAGCTCCTGTTCCTAGAGAATTTTGGTAGTACTCGATTGATTGCCTTTCCTTCTTCTTCCCACTAAACGAATCCCCGTGCTTGAGTATGAGTAGAAGTGGCTTCCTATCTTCGCCCTCTAGCGTTCAATCTCCACTTTCATTTTCCCGGGATTTTAGGCTGCAAGTCCATTTCCGCTCGTAGATGGGATCTCAAATCGGCCTTTTTGCGTTTTACCGGGAAAATTGCTTGTTTTCGGATTTCTCTTCCTAAGGCAGCATCTCAATGTGATAAAAATCCCCAACCCCCGTGTTTTGGGCTTGTTTTTGATCGGATTGGCAGGTTTGGAGTGGAGGATAAAGACTTAGATTCTGATTCAGTGCCCTTCTGATTCTGTGCTGTCTGAACAAAGTATGCAAGCAACCCCCTATTCAATCAACTACGGAGATTGAGTTACCTGTCTTCGAACCTAAACTGGCTCACTAGCCCACAAACTTAGATTGGAATGGATTGTGAATCGGATTAAATAGTTCATGAGCTTGACTAAACCGTACTCTCTATTCGTTCTACTTGAGCTATCTCGCCACTTTCGGACTTAGCCTGAGACTTCTAACAAACGGCCCGTTCGATTTTCACTTGATCATGAACTCCTCACTCCAATCGAGATGAGTTAAAATCGCTACTCCTCATTCTTCATGAGCTAATTCACTCCTCACTCCAGGAAGTGAGCTACTAGAATATGAACTCTATTATCAGTTCATTCCAGGGCGTAGAAGAAAGCTAAGAATGAACATTTCATTGACCTACGGGTAAAGCACACGGGCAGGGCTTGAAAGCCCCATCCCATTGAACGGAAAGATGAACTAATCCGTGCAAGCATAAGAGGGCTACCCTGACTAGAAAAGAAAGCCCATCTCCTTCCTAAAGAAAGAACCTTCCACTATCGATACGGAACCCATTTCTCGTTCACAAATGAGTTGATTAGCTTATCACGTGGCCTGATATGATCAATTTCGTGGCTCGCTATCCTATAACAAGCAGTTTCTCCTGAACTTCCTATATTCGTTACACTCTAAAGGACGGTAGATACACACACTGTTTCAAGTCAATTTCATTGAACCTTATCTGGCTCAACCCACAGGTCAGATTTCAAACAAACCTATCGATATACTTGACCTGACTCGCTTTCCTCACTCCGTCCCGGCTTAGGAGAGATTGAGCTTGACTAGAGCATTTCTTTGCCCGATAGCGCCTTCATTCCTTCTTTTCAAGATGTTTAGTGCTTTGCTTACATTACACCTCTGGTCTATCAAAGTTTTTTTCATCGTCAAAGAAAAAATGCCTCTTCAAAAGAGAATCTCGAAGAACTAGACAATACTTAACTTACCAGCCTTACTAGGCAAGACAGAAACCAATCCTAGAACTACAAGATGATACCTTAGAAGCGACGCGACTTCTCCTAACGACAAGTAAAGGCATACCCTCCAATAAAGGAGAGCGGCTTTCCCTCTATTAGAAAACAAGAATGGAAGTCAAAGTGGGAAAGGAGAAAGCTCAACCGCGTGGCACAAAACAGTGGGTTTGGGGTCTTTCTGGATGAGCTTGAAGCTGAGGATTGTTTTAGGGCAGTATCCGGTGGAGAGGACTTCGGATACATGTCATTCCGGTCGGTGACTCCTTCTGTCAATGTCTTTCTTTCTGTCACTGGCCAGGCTCTGAATGAAATAGAAATCCCGTTCGTTCACCCTCAGACTTGAAAACGACTAAGCTTTTTGCCTTGCGACTTACTTGCCTCTCTCACTCAAGATAAGGTCAGGTGATCCCTTTCTGTCTCCTTCTCAGTTAGGTCCAATAAGTCCCTTCCCTTTCTCCGATCAAGAAGCCCCCTGATCCCTTTCTTTGTCTTTCATCCTCCCTGAACAGAAAGAATAAGTAAGGCCCCGTTTTTTTCTAATAAAAAAAAGAAAGGGCGAAGCGCCCGTTTGAAGTGGCGAAGGCCATATAGTAAGAAAGAAAGTACGTTAAGGTTACGAAGTAAGGTCAGCTGGGAAAGCTCAGGTTATGAAATCGCTTAGCCATTAATTAAGTAGTAGTGAGGCGTCGGTACGGAGCCTTACACTGTGGACCGAGACTACGCAAAGGTAGAACACCATAGAAACTTCGCTGACTTTATAGAATAGATTTCGCTACGCTCAATAAGAACCCGGAATAGCTGAAATCGGTTCGTGTTCCGCTTCCAAACAAAGTCAGTCGTCTTTGCCCAAGTGTGAACTGCGGACGACTCTCCAGTGGTTCCATTCCTTCTTACTTGACTTCTGGGTCAACCCAACCCGAATGGGAAGAAGGGGGTCAGCCAAACAGCGGTCCACTTTTTACATTTGCTGAGGCAGACCAATCGGGCATTTTAGAAAAGGGAAGGGAACTTTTATCACCGAAGGAGGCAGTAGAAATGAAGGAGGCGGGAAGCTACCGCTTCTAGAATGCAAGCTTATCCTTGACTTTTTTTAGAGCGTACCGCTATTGAAAAAAAAGGTTGATGGATGAAGTAATCGGAGTGACAAATGATTACGGTTGCGGAAACCGGATAAAGTCGGGAACCGTCGGTTACCTTTTGAATCAAAGTAGCGCCGAGTACTTCGACTACAGGGGGGAGGGAAGCTTCGTAGACAGCTTCGCGTCCTCGCCGCTTCTTTCTGGCGACTAGCTTCTCAAGTGGGTGGCTTGGTAAGCAAGCTACCTTCAGCATCGGTAAAATCCCTATCAATAAGAGGCCGGAATGGTGGGGAAGGAGGCCCTCCCTACTTCAATGGAAAGGGGGGAATCGCCGTTTCACAGCCGCTCCTCTACAACTAACTACCTTTCGCCCAACATGATCACGAACGAAGACAGAGAATTGCGTAGATAGAAGGACGAAACCAACCCACTTGTCCTGATCGGAACGATTGAAGAAAGAAAGAGAATGGTGGCCCCTTTCGCCCAGGGGGCATCGTCGGAGAACAATGTCGGGGACAGGGTGAGAACCTTCCGTTGGTTACGCCCTTTAAGTTAAGTGTTGGTTCTTTCTTAGATATGGAGATAGAGATCTATCTCTTTCTATCTATCGATAGATAGAAAGAGATATTGAGAAATGGATATTGATCTGGTTTCAAGATCTATGAACAAGACCCTAAATATCCATTTGATAAAAGAGATGAATAGATAGGGCGGAGCCGGCTGAAGTAAGGGCGCTAACGCGCCCCTGCAATCTTTCTAAAGCAAGAAGCGAGAAACTTGACTTTGAGAAAGTTCGTTCCTCTCCCAGCAAGAAAACGGATGCAGCCCTTTATTAGTAATGGAGGCTTTCTAGCGCGCCCCCCCTTTACTAATAAAGCGTTAGCCGTTGCTTGCCTTACGTGTATATAATATGGAAGGGTCGAGCGTCTTCAAACCTTCGCCACTTGAGCCGTATGCGGGGGAACTCGCACGTGCGGTTCTTAGGGGGGAGAGCTAGTAGGAACCATCCTATCCCAATAGCGTATATTTGGAGCTCAATATGAAATCCTATTTTCTTGCAAGACCCGTTCGGATAAGGGAAAAGTCCAGAGATTGCTTCGAAGTAAGATCCTTGCGTTGACCCTTTCCTGAACCAGAACCGGGGGGGGAGAGGAAAGAAAAGGGGATCAAAATTTCCCATCAATAAAGTGAGGGCTTTCCGGACCTTCCCCACCCCTCTTTCCATTCTTCCTTCCCCTCTCACTCCCCCTTTTTCAAGAAAGAAGCCCCGCTCCCTAAGCCCTAAGAAGGGGCCCCTCTCTGATAAGGAAGGAAACGAAAGAATCTCCATTTTATGACAAATCCGGTCCGATGGCTGTTCTCCACTAACCACAAGGATATAGGGACTCTATATTTCATCTTCGGTGCCATTGCTGGAGTGATGGGCACATGCTTCTCAGTATTGATTCGTATGGAATTAGCACGACCCGGCGATCAAATTCTTGGTGGGAATCATCAACTTTATAATGTTTTAATAACGGCTCACGCTTTTTTAATGATCTTTTTTATGGTTATGCCGGCGATGATAGGTGGATCTGGTAATTGGTCTGTTCCGATTCTGATAGGTGCACCTGACATGGCATTTCCACGATTAAATAATATTTCATTCTGGTTGTTGCCACCAAGTCTCTTGCTCCTATTAAGCTCAGCCTTAGTAGAAGTGGGTAGCGGCACTGGGTGGACGGTCTATCCGCCCTTAAGTGGTATTACCAGCCATTCTGGAGGAGCAGTTGATTCAGCAATTTCTAGTCTTCATCTATCTGGTATTTCATCCATTTTAGGTTCTATCAATTTTATAACAACTATCTCCAACATGCGTGGACCTGGAATGACTATGCATAGATCACCCCTCTTTGTGTGGTCCGTTCCAGTAACAGCATTCCCACTTTTATTATCACTTCCGGTACTGGCAGGGGCAATTACAATGTTATTAACCGATCGAAACTTTAATACAACCTTTTCTGATCCCGCAGGAGGGGGAGACCCCATCTTATACCAGCATCTCTTTCGGTTCTTCGGTCATCCAGAGGTGTATATTCCCATTCTGCCTGGATCCGGTATCATAAGTCATATCGTTTCGACTTTTTCGGGAAAACCGGTCTTCGGGTATCTAGGCATGGTTTATGCCATGATCAGTATAGGTGTTCTTGGATTTCTTGTTTGGGCTCATCATATGTTTACTGTGGGCTTAGACGTTGATACCCGTGCCTACTTCACCGCAGCTACCATGATCATAGCTGTCCCCACTGGAATTAAAATCTTTAGTTGGATCGCTACCATGTGGGGGGGTTCGATACAATACAAAACACCCATGTTATTTGCTGTAGGGTTCATCTTTTTGTTCACCATAGGAGGACTCACTGGAATAGTCCCGGCAAATTCTGGGCTAGACATTGCTCTACATGATACTTATTATGTGGTTGCACATTTCCATTATGTACTTTCTATGGGAGCCGTTTTTGCTTTATTTGCAGGATTTCACTATTGGGTGGGTAAAATCTTTGGTCGGACATACCCTGAAACTTTAGGTCAAATCCATTTTTGGATAACTTTTTTCGGGGTTAATCTGACCCTCTTTCCCATGCATTTCTTAGGGCTTTCGGGTATGCCACGTCGCATTCCAGATTATCCAGATGCTTACGCTGGATGGAATGCCCTTAGCAGTTTTGGCTCTTATATATCCGTAGTTGGGATTCGTCGTTTCTTCGTGGTCGTAACAATCACTTCAAGCAGTGGAAATAACATAACAAGGGCGAACATTCCTTGGGCTGTTGAACAAAATTCAACCACACTGGAATGGCT